TTGGATTTTTTTTTCAATTGGATGGGGGAATCCAATTGACAGCCTCGATTCGTATCCTAGCTCGTCTGAGAGCTAGCTTCGCTTCAACCAATTCTTTCGTACCCTCAGCTTTACTCAAGTTAGCTTCGGCTAGCTCAAGTGTCTTTTGAGCTTCTTCCGGATCAATGTCACTACCCAGTTCCGCATCATTTCCTAAAATGATGATTTCATTATTAACTATTCTCGCAAAACCGCTCCAGAGAACCGCTGTTAACCATTGGTCGTTTAGGAGGCGTATTCTCAAAGGACCCATATCTACTGCTGTGTTAATGGGGGCATGGTTTGGTAATACGCCAATTTGGCCACTATTAGTGGATAAAATGATTTCTTTCACTTCACAATCCCATATAATTCGCTTAGGAGTCAGTACATAAAGATTTAATTTCATTGCTTCGATTTGTTCTCCTCTTCTAAGGTTATAGCTTTCGTGCTAGCTTCATCGATGTTACCCACCAAATAAAAAGCCTGTTCCGGTAGGCCGTCTAATTCTCCGGAAAGGATTAGTTGAAATCCCCTTATTGTTTCTGCAAGACCAACATACTTTCCTGCAGAACCGGTAAAAACTTCTGCCACAAAGAACGGTTGTGATAAGAAACGCTCAATTTTTCGTGCTCTTGCTACAGTTAAACGATCCTCCTCCGATAATTCATCCAACCCAAGAATTGCGATAATGTCCTGAAGTTCTTTGTAACGTTGTAAAGTTTCCTTAACTCTTTGCGCAGTTTCATAATGTTCGTTGCCAACGATCCGAGGCTGTAACATAGTTGAGGTTGAATCTAAAGGATCTACTGCAGGATAAATACCCTTGGAAGCTAATCCTCTGGAAAGTACGGTAGTAGCATCCAAATGTGCAAATGTTGTGGCAGGAGCAGGATCTGTCAAATCGTCCGCAGGTACATAAACTGCTTGAATCGAGGTTATAGATCCTTTTTTAGTAGAAGCAATTCTTTCTTGCAAAGAACCCATTTCTGTACTAAGAGTAGGTTGATAACCCACTGCAGAGGGCATTCTACCTAATAAAGCGGATACCTCCGATCCGGCTTGAACAAAACGAAAGATATTATCTATGAATAGAAGCACGTCTTGCTTATTAACATCTCGGAAATATTCCGCCATAGTTAGGGCAGTTAAACCAACTCTCATACGAGCTCCCGGTGGTTCATTCATTTGGCCATAGACTAGAGCTACCTTTGATTCCTCAATATTTTTTTCATTAATTACTCCGGATTCCTTCATCTCCATATAAAGATCATTTCCTTCACGAGTCCGTTCCCCTACTCCACCAAATACGGATACGCCCCCATGAGCTTTAGCAATGTTGTTGATTAATTCCATGATGAGTACTGTTTTACCTACCCCAGCCCCCCCAAATAGTCCTATTTTTCCTCCACGTCGATAAGGAGCTAAAAGATCGACCACCTTAATACCTGTTTCAAAGATAGATAATTTTGTATCTAACTCGATAAAGGCAGGCGCGGATCTATGAATAGGGAACGTTGCAGTACTATCTACAGGACCCAAATTGTCAACAGGTTCCCCAAGAACGTTGAAAATTCGTCCGAGAGTAGCTCCACCGACCGGAACACTGAGAGGAGCTCCCGTGTCAACCACGTCCATTCCTCTCATCAACCCGTCTGTAGCACTCATAGCTACAGCTCTAACTCTATTATTTCCTAATAATTGTTGTACCTCACAAGTCACATTAATTTGTTTATCGGCAGTGTCTCTACTCTTGACTACCAAAGCGTTATAAATATAAGGTAACTTGCCCGGGGGAAAAGTGACATCCAAGACAGGTCCAATAATTTGATCGATACGACCTGTGCTTTTTTCTTCAATTGTGGAAACCCCGAGACGGGAAGTGGTAGGATTGGTTCTCATAATTATCACATAATTTTTAAAAAGGAATTTGTCGAAATTTTTATTTTTTCTTGTTGAATAATGCCAAGTCAAATCCAAAAGAATATCCAAAAATCCAAAAGTAAAAAGGAAATGAATTAGTTAATTCACTAAGAGAGAAAAGGGGCCCAAGCGAATCCCATTCAATCGTTTACTCATGGAATGAGCCCGTTGGGAAGTTCAATCAATCTTTCTTTTTTTCATATACATTTTACCTTTTGTGGAGGATCTGTGCCTACTCTACTTTCCTATCTAGGACTTCGATATACAAAATATATACTACTGTGAAGCATGGATTGCTGTCAACAGAGATTTTTCTTAATATTTAGTTAGGTATTTGCATTCAAAATAAGAAAGGAGCCTAGTAAAAACTTGTAAAATAAGGATTAGGGATTGATTTGGGTTGCGCTATATCTATCAAAGAGTATACAATAATGATGGATTTGGTAAATCAAATCCATGGTTTAATAACGAACCATGTTAACTTACTATAATAATAACTCAATTCCTATCGAATTCCTATCGAATTCCTATAGTGGAATTCCTATAGGATAGAACATAGACAGGGTGTACGCTTTATATATGAATGAAACATATTCATTAACTTAAGCATGCCCTCCTTTTTCTTTAATGAATATTAATTGAATATCTTTTTTGGTTTAAGAGATTTTTGCTAAAGTTTCATTTACGCCTAATTCACATCGAGTAGACCCTGTCATTGTGAGAATTTTTAATTCAAGAGTTGTAGGGAGGGACTTATGTCACCACAAACAGAAACTAAAGCAAGTGTTGGATTTCAAGCTGGTGTTAAAGATTATAAATTGACTTACTACACCCCGGAGTATGAAACCAAGGATACTGATATCTTGGCAGCATTCCGAGTAACTCCTCAGCCTGGGGTTCCGCCCGAAGAAGCGGGGGCTGCAGTAGCTGCCGAATCTTCGACTGGTACATGGACAACAGTTTGGACTGACGGACTTACCAGTCTTGATCGTTACAAAGGACGATGCTATCACATCGAGCCTGTTCCTGGGGAAGAGGGCCAATGGATCGCTTATGTAGCTTATCCATTAGACCTATTTGAAGAGGGTTCCGTTACTAACATGTTTACTTCCATTGTAGGTAACGTATTTGGTTTCAAAGCCCTACGTGCTCTACGTCTGGAGGATCTACGAATTCCCCCTACTTATTCAAAAACTTTCCAAGGGCCGCCTCATGGTATCCAAGTTGAAAGAGATAAGTTGAACAAGTATGGTCGTCCTTTATTGGGATGTACTATTAAACCAAAATTGGGATTATCCGCAAAAAATTACGGTAGAGCGTGTTATGAGTGTCTACGTGGTGGACTTGATTTTACCAAAGATGATGAAAACGTAAACTCACAACCATTTATGCGTTGGAGAGACCGTTTTGTCTTTTGTGCCGAAGCTATTTATAAATCACAGGCCGAAACCGGTGAAATCAAGGGGCATTACTTGAATGCAACTGCAGGTACATGCGAAGAAATGATTAAGAGAGCTGTATTTGCGAGGGAATTAGGGGTTCCTATTGTAATGCATGACTACTTAACTGGGGGATTCACCGCAAATACTACTTTGGCTCATTATTGCCGCGACAATGGCCTACTTCTTCACATTCACCGTGCAATGCATGCAGTTATTGATAGACAGAAAAATCATGGTATGCATTTCCGTGTATTAGCTAAAGCATTGCGTATGTCTGGGGGAGATCATATCCACGCGGGTACAGTAGTAGGTAAATTAGAAGGGGAACGCGAAATGACTTTAGGTTTTGTTGATTTATTGCGTGATGATTTTATTGAAAAAGATCGCGCTCGCGGTATCTTTTTCACTCAGGACTGGGTATCCATGCCAGGTGTTATACCGGTGGCTTCAGGTGGTATTCATGTTTGGCATATGCCAGCTCTGACCGAAATCTTTGGGGATGATTCCGTATTACAATTTGGTGGAGGAACTTTAGGACATCCTTGGGGAAATGCACCGGGTGCAGCAGCGAATCGAGTGGCTTTAGAAGCCTGTGTACAAGCTCGTAACGAAGGGCGCGATCTTGCTCGTGAAGGTAATGAAATTATTCGAGCAGCTTGCAAATGGAGTCCTGAACTTGCCGCAGCTTGTGAAGTATGGAAGGCGATCAAATTCGAGTTCGAGCCAGTAGATACTATCGATTAATAGATAAAACTAAATATTAAAGAAGGGCTAAAAAAAAAGAAACGAAATAAAAAGAGAAAAAATAAGTTACGAAATGCAGTAATTTTTCTTTATTCTTCTAATTGATTGCAATTAAACTCGGCTCAATCTTTTTTTTCTAAAAAAAAAGGATTGAGCCAAATCAAAATAGATCTTGATACGATCATGAGACTTGATAAATCGGGATTCCTCTATTCTATATATCTAGAATATATAAAGGTATAATACAAAAAAGAAATACAAATTATAGTATTATAATATGATAATAGAATCAAATACTTGGTGTTAAGATAGTAGCTGTGAATAGCCATCGACTACCCGGAAAGGGTAGAAGGATAGGACCCATTCTGGGACATACAATGCATTACAGACGTATGATCATTACCCTTCAACCGGGTTATTCTATTCCACTTCTAGATAGAGAAAAAAACTAAAGGAGAGTGAATGAAAAAAAACATAATTTGGAAGTTAGACTCTTTTACTCGAACTGCATGCTAGAACTAGATAAGGAAGTTTTCTATAACCTTGATGAAGAGATAGTTTTCGTTTATGATTCCGATCAAGAACGAGAAATCCTTGATTTGGGATTGGACATAAAACTTGGACCCAGCGTAGAGACGTTCAAAAGGATCTGAGGGTAAGAATTTTACTTTCGCAGAAATCCAGCGCTTATAGGCTTCAACGCGGTAAACGTTTTATTCCGAATTTTTCCGGACCAAACCTACGACCCAACGATACAATAAATTTTTTTCTATAAAAAAATTCGGAATCGCAATGCTCCTATACGCGTCCAGAGGAGTTTTCGGAATAATATTCTTCTATAATCCATTCTTGCGCGGGGTCTTACTAACAGGACTTCACTGCACGGGCCGGGTCTTCGTCGAAAAGCTAACTCCACTCGGCATTTTAATCCCCTTTGGGTGGTATATTCCCTTAAAAAGTCTAAAGGGGGTAGTATGAGATCTGTAGTAGGTAAGAGAATTTGCCCTTTGATTTTGATTGAATATCAAATTTTCCCGCCTTTACCACGCATTATTGTATGCGCTTCTATAGGAGTAGGTATGCTAGAAGTAAATTCTAGCCACTTTCTTTTGAATCGAATTTCAAGTTCGATTAGAAGGATAGAAAGGCCATGAGGATGAGAAAATAAAAATCAAATCTTTTTGCTAAGTTCTCCTTTTTTGCAATTTTCTTATTATCCATTCCTTTCATTTTTTTATAGAATACTTTAGTATTCTATAAAAAGTATTATATAAAAAAAAAGTATTATATAAAAAATCTGTATTTTGCAAACTAAAAAATATAATAGTCAATATTCCTTATAATAGATATACTTAATTATATCATAAGAATCTTAAGATATTTTTCGAATAGATAGAAATAGTAAATTTGAATTGAGACACCTAATTCTATGACGGATTTCAACTTACCTTCTATTTTCGTGCCTTTAGTAGGCTTAGTATTTCCGGCAATTGCAATGGCTTCTTTATTTCTTTATGTGCAGAAAAATAAGATTGTCTAGTATTTTTTAGTGTAAGTAATATAATATGGTAGAGTGTGTGGATCTTTTTACACACAAATGAAAAACGGCTATGGATGCGGATATAGGCTACGAGCATAAATGCATGAATATGCGGAGCCGGGTATAGCGAATTTGATTTTAATTGAATCCACGAATATTTTTTGAATAGAAAGTCAATGTATCTAACCAATTATTTAACAGGAGTACTAGTTGCTGAAGGTGATTTCAGAATCAAAAAAAGTAAAGTCAAAATCATTTAGCTTATTCTCTCAATTTCACTCGACCACCCCTGGATTTAGTATATCTAATATGAATTGGCGATCAGAACACATATGGGTAGAACTTCTAAAAGGTTCGCGAAAAAGGGGTAATTTTTTCTGGGCCTCTATTCTTTTTCTAGGTTCATTAGGATTCTTATCGGTTGGGGCTTCCAGTTATCTTGGTAAGAATATGATATCTATACTTCCATCTCAACAAATTCTTTTTTTTCCACAGGGGATCGTGATGTCTTTCTACGGAATCGCGGGCCTATTCATTAGCTCCTACTTGTGGTGCACTATTTTGTGGAATGTAGGTAGTGGCTATGACCGATTCGATAGAAAAGAGGGAATAGTGTGCATTTTTCGTTGGGGATTCCCTGGAATAAAACGTCGCGTCTTCCTTCGATTCCTTATGCGGGATATCCAATCAATTAGAATTCAGGTTAAAGAGGGTCTTTATCCTCGTCGTATCCTTTATATGGAAATCCGGGGGCAGGGAGTCATTCCCTTGACTCGTACTGATGAGAAGTTTTTTACTCCACGAGAAATTGAACAAAAAGCTGCCGAATTGGCCTATTTCTTGCGCGTACCAATTGAAGTATTTTGAGTACCTATTGTATTTTTTTTATTCCATTTCTCTATTCCGCTCCATCTAGATCTAAGAAAGAACCCAATACAATGAAATTCCACTAATATACAAAAAAGAAGAATAGATACACGATCTCAAACCGTGCTATAGAGTTTTTGCTTCAAAGAAAAAGAAATATCATTATAGAGTCAGCGAATGAAATAGAGTTAGCGAATGAAGCGGATTCAGTAACAACTCACTTTACGGATCAAAAATGAAAAAAAAGAAAGCATTGCCTTCTTTACTATATCTTGTATTTATCGTACTTTTGCCCTGGGGGGTCTCTTTCTCTTTTAACAAATGTCTGGAACTTTGGATTAAGAATTGGTGGAATACCAGGCAATCCGAAACTCTTTTAACTGGTATTCAAGAGAAAGGGATTCTAGCAAGATTCATAGAATTAGAAGAACTTTTTCTCTTGGACGAAATGATAAAGAAACCGAAGACACATGTACAAAAATTTCCTATAGGAATACACAAGGAAATAATACAATTGGTCAAAATAGATAATGAGGATCATCTCCATATTATTTTGCATTTCTCAACAAATATAATCTGTTTGGCTATTCTAAGTGGTTCTTTTTTTCTGGGTAAAGAGGAACTTGTCATTTTGAATTCTTGGGTTCAGGAATTCTTCTATAACTTAAATGACTCAATAAAAGCTTTTTTTATTCTTTTAGTTACTGATTTTTTTGTTGGATTTCACTCCACCCGCGGTTGGGAACTGGTAATTCGTTGGGTCTACAACGATTTTGGATGGGCTCCTAACGAGCTCATTTTCACTATTTTTGTTTGTAGTTTTCCAGTAATTCTAGATACATGTTTGAAATTTTGGGTCTTTTTTTGTTTAAACCGTCTATCTCCTTCGCTTGTAGTCATTTATCATTCAATTAGTGAAGCATAAATTCATTTGATCTCCTGATATTAATCAAATTAGCATCTTTC